CTGCTGGGTCATTGTACATATGCCTTTTAGTTAGTAATTCCTAATTCTAATTTCATTTCAAGCAAAAACAAATGATCTTGAACTCAAATTCAAATATCGGATTATCTATGATCTATTTATTAGAATAGCGAGCTAGGACTATATATGTATTACAATATAAAATTCTTACAATAATACAATACAAAGAAAATAAATAAGAAAAAAATAGTAAAAGAAGAAGGAGGATTTTCAATGCAAGATATAAAAACATATCTCTCAACGGCACCTGTGTTAACCACTTTATGGTTTGGGTCTTTAGCAGGTCTATTGATAGAAATTAATCGTTTATTTCCAGATGCCTTGTCTTTTCCCTTTTTTTCATCCTGATGAAAATCTTGTCTTGATAAAAAATGAAGAATATTTGAGATAAAATTCTACGTAACATGTCTCTAAATTCTTTTTCTTTTAATCTATCCTAAAACCTAAAAAAAAAGAAAGAGTGTATTGAATCTCAGTGAAAATACAGTGAAATTTTGGGGGAAAAGAAATGGAAATGTGGATCCAGTCTAAGGACGGTTCCACGAAATTTTAACATAGAAAGAAGAAAATACTGAGATTAGTATAGAAATGATTCATAGTTAGAAAAAATTGTATTAATTAATTATTACTATTACAATATTCTCAATATTCTTCTATTAATGAATAGAACTCTTTTTCTTTATATTTAGAGTCTTTATAGTAATTTCATTTGAGATTATAGTACTTCGAAGTCATTCGAATTCTAATAATTCAAAAAAGAAAAGAGTTAGAAATTCCATAGCGAACGAAGTCGATCCAAAATGAAAAGGAGGTTCATGGCCAAGGGTAAAGATATTAGAATTATAGTGATTTTGGAATGTACCTGTTGTGTTCGAAAGAGTGTTAATAAAGAATTGCTGGGCATTTCTAGATATATTACTCAAAAGAATCGACACAATACACCCAATCGACTAGAATTTAGAAAATTTTGTCGCTATTGTCAAAAGTATACGATTCATGGGGAAATAAAGAAATAGATAGAAAAGAATTCGTGTTTGATTTTTCCAAGTAGTGGGAAGAATAAGAACTTTACATCTTAACATATATAACACAAACAAAATCCTTTTTTGGTCGAATCTTAAATGAATAAGAAAAAAAAGAGTATTCTATTTTATAGATTCTTTTATATCGAAGGAATAAACAAACAAGGAATAAGCAAACCATGGATAAATCCAAACAACCTTTTCGTAAATCCAAGCGATCTTTTCGTAGGCGTTTACCCCCAATCGGATCGGGGGATCGAATCGATTATAGAAACATGAGTTTAATTAGTCGATTTCTTAGTGAACAAGGAAAAATCTTATCTAGACGGACGAATAGGTTGACTTTGAAACAACAACGATTAATTACTATTGCTATAAAACAAGCTCGTATTTTATCATTGTTACCTTTTCGTAATAATGAGAAACAATTGGAGAGAGTGGAGTCGATTCCTAGAATTACTGGTCCTAGAACAAAAAATAAATAGATAGACTCTTCAAAATTCCAATCGGAACTCAAGCTCATATTAATGTTTTGCTCGAAAAAAAAACTAGAATCCAGATTTGATTCTTGTATTCTAAAAAAGTAAAAATGGGGAAGAAATCTTTTTTTCTTGAAAGATGTTCGTTTATTCCTACTACTCAAATCTTAATTTCTTTTTATTCTCTCTTCCCGGAGTCCATTCTCCGGGAAATCCTGTTTCAACCATTCTTGTTTCCTGTATAATAGATTCTATTAAGATTCTTTTATTCCTTTATTCCTTTATTTGATTTGTATTATTTTCTTTTTGATTTAGAATTTTCTTTGAAATAATATCAAAACAATTCTTATTTGATAGGGCTATTTGCGCAAGTATTTTACGATTCAGAAGCAATTGTCTTTTGTACATATTGTGGATAAAGAGGCTATAACTATAGAATAGCCTATCCTCACGAGTTACCGCATTTATCCGAGTGATCCACAAACGACGAAAATCTCTCTTTTTCCTGCTCCTATCTCGATGAGAGGAAATCAAAGCTCTCATTCTTTGTTGAGTAGTCGTTCGAGTCAGTCTTGAATGAGCCCCTATAAAGGTTGATGCAAATAAACGAATCTTTTTTCGACGTCTCCGAGCTGTATATCCTCGTTTAACTCTGGTCATTGAATCAAATGAAACTTTATTGAATAACTAATTGATTTCTCTTCTTTCAGTCATCCTTTTCTTCCGGTCGATTAATAACAAAACGGATTCTTCCAATATATAAAATCTAAATTCCAATGGCTTTTGCGACTATAACCTTCCCGACCACGATTTTTTCTTTCTTCAAGGTATCTCGCCTGGAAATAAGAAATTCGACTGCTACTAAAGAAAGAAGAATAGTGGGTTTCCTCGTTTCTATGGCAACTTCTGAAACGGTGAGGTCCTCTCTATACACCGGAGCCTCTTCTTTCATTTCATCAAAAATTCTTGTGAACTTGTATAGTTCACACTCTTTGGCTCTACCCATCTATTTTTAAATTAGAATTGAAAAATTCTAATTCTAAAGTAATAGTCCTTTTCACAAAAAAGCTATCCATACAGTGACGGTATTTAATTCTGAAAGTTGGCTAGGTAGCTGACCTTGTTAGTCCGTTTTTTTTCAATAAAAGGAATAGGAGCATAACCTTTTTTCTCCGCTTAATGGATAACTATTTGTTACCAATGGAGAATTCTTTCTCATCTCAAACGGAGTGATTGGATTTGCACCAATAGAAACCATAAATTCATAACATAATTAGGTAGATAATAGATCTTGATACTAGTCAATCAAAAGACCGTGTTCCACCCTATACTATCCTAATTCATTGGTAGTGGTTGTTGATACCGGAAAAGATTTTTGCATTTCTTCAAACTCATGATCTGAACTTAACGAGTCGCACATACACCCTAGTACATGTTCCTCGACGCTGAGGACATCCTCGAAGAGCGGGAGATTTCGTGACATTTCTTATTGGCTGTCTTGCGTTTCTAATAAGTTGTTTAATGGTTGGCATGGTGTGTCTATAGAATCTCATTCTATATAGAATAGAGCGGGTTGGCTTAGATCGATCTTAACCTGATGATTGATGATTATGAATGATTTCTATTCACACGTAAATCTTGAAAAGGAATTCGTATATTTATATGGAATTTATGGAATTCCCAGTATTTTCATTTTTGATCGCGACAAGATCAACGATGCCATGAGCTTGAGCTTCTGTTGCTGACATAAAAACATCCCTTTCCATATCTTCGGATATAACCCATAAAGGGTTGCCCGTTCTTTGTACATAAACTTTTGTGAGAGTTTCGCGAAGCTTCAATAGTTCTTCTGCTTCCAGGATAAAATCCCTTGCTTGTGCCTCGTAAAAAGAACTAGCAGGTTGGTGAATCATAACCCTGATGATAACATCATGAATGGTTCTTCTATCTATATATCGCACGATTGGATGATAAAGTAAGGGGGAATATCAAAATAACAATAAAAAAATAGAATTAAACAACCGTACAGGCATCTTTTGTACATTGCATACGGCTCTGCAATGGATTTGATTTTTTTGATAGAATTTATTTTATCGAAAATAAAATAATAAATAGAACCTATATAATCCAAATCAATAAATGATCCATTTACCAACCTTCCTTTCGTAGTAGTTAAAAAGAAAAGATACTATGATGGTTCTGTTGCTTTATATATTTATCTTGTCTGTGGTTTAGCAATCCCAAAGTTTCTTTTTGATAAGATCTAAGAAGGAAAAAATGATTTTTTTCCATTTTTTGGATTCTTTCCTCTCATAACATAAAAATAAGAAAGAGACTTCTGTTGTGGAAGAATAATGGTTTGTGACGCTGAAATTGACTCTTGCTTGACGCATAAAATCAAATTGGGAATAACCCTTCTTTCATACTACTATTTCGATACAAAATCTCATGTTAGAAAAAAAAACAATAATGGTTTGTTCATATCGAACTCGAAGTGCCATGCTATTATTACTTATTCTTTATTTGATTCATATTCGATACAGCGAAGGCATAGTATTCTTTTTTTTCTCAAATAAAAAAACTCATTGGCGCCAAGCGTGAGGGAATGCTAGACGTTTGGTAATTTCTCCTCCGACCAGAATGAAAGATCCCATTGAAGCGGCTAATCCCATACATATTGTATGTACATCTGGTAACACAAATTGCATCGTATCATAAATGGCTATTCCTGGTATTACCCATCCACCTGGAGAATTTATAAACAAATAAAGATCCCTAGTATCATCTTCTATGCTGAGATATACCATGAGACTAACAATTTGATTCGAGATCTCGCTATCAACCTCTTGGCCTAAAAAAAGTAATCTTTCTCGATGAAGTCGGTTGATTAGGACAAAATTGTATCCCTGAGGAACCGTACGTGCACCTTTGGATGCATACGGTTCAAAAGAATTGTGAAAAAAAAATCAATGTGTCGATTCCAATCCTATTTCTTTTTTTTTTAATGAATTTTGCCCCCTTCCCCTTACCTCTATTCTATAATGTAGAAAATAAAAAAGAATTTTATGAACTTATTGAACTAACTTCTCATTGATGTATTGTTTCATCGAAATTCAAATTACGATGTAATTTTCTTGTTCCTTAATGGGCCTTTCAATTCTTTTAGGTTCTTGTTCTACTCCGGGGGAAGATTTGCCCGAATTCCATTTGCGCATATAGGTCAAATGATTCCAGTACCACTTCTTTTTTTTTCAATTGTTTCATACCTTTCCCCAAAAGATTTGATGTATTAATCATACTACTTCATTGGTAGGTAGTTTGATATTATCCCTATAGTAAATTAGTAAATATAAGAAGAGTCTATTCTATATTATACAAGTGGTAATTGTGTAATCATAATCGTCATATATTCTACATAATCTATTATATTCTAAGATTCTATTATCTTTCTATTATAGTAAGTTATATTCTATTTAATTAC